AAAGTATACCACTTCTACGAATAGCTCGTAATGCTGCATCTCTTCCGAGACCCGGACCTTTTATCATGACTTCTGCTCGTTGCATACCTTGATCCGCTACTGCTCGAATAGCATTTCCTGCTGCGGTTTGAGCAGCAAAGGGTGTCCCTCTTCTTGTACCCCTGAATCCACAAGTCCCAGCGGAGGACCACAAAATCACCTGCCCCCGTACATCTGTAATAGTCACAATGGTGTTGTTGAAACTTGCTTGAACATGAATAACGCCTTTTGGTATTCGACGTGCACTTTTACGTGAACCAATCCGCCCAGTCCTACGTGAAACACTTTTTGGTATAGATTTTGCCATATTTTATCATTTCATAAATATAAGTCAGATATATGGATATATCCATTTCATGTCAAAACGGATCTTTTATTTTTATTTGTTCATCGGTTCCTTTAAAGAGTACCTTTTCGAAAGATTATCCTTGTCTTTGTTTATGTCTCGGGTTGGAACAAATTACTATAATGCGTCCTCTCCTACGGATCAGTCGACATTTTTCACAAATTTTACGAACGGAGGCCCTTATTTTCATAGTTGTTATTCCTTAACTGAATTGCGAATCCAGTTATTGGAAGAAAATCAGTTTCTTGAAATTTTTGAACAGTGACTTGTATCCTCATGAAAGGAATATTGAAAAACCGCCTAATCATTCGAATCCTTGTTGTGGAGTCTATAAATTATACGCCCCCCATTTGAACCATAACGACTTACTTCAATTTTGACTCTTTTGGTGCTATCTCCAGGTAGTACATGTATAAAACTGTGTCGAGCCCTTCCGAAACATAACCTCGAATCTTACTTCAGTATATAAACGAACCCGGAGCATACCACTGAGAAGTACTTCAGTAATTAAACCTTCATGAATCCATTAATTTTTCTTCTTTCATTCCAGGCAAAACCCCCTTGAAGTATCAACTAATGTAGGAGGAGTGATATTAGACAACTTGTCTTTTTTCGTTTTTCCACATTTTTTCACAAATTAGGAAGTTCCGGATATAATTCGGGTACCGGAAAGATTACCATATATAACACAAAATTTCTCCGCCAATTCTTTCTAGTCGAGCCGCACGGTCTGTCATTATACCCCGAGAAGTAGAGAGAATTACAATCCCCATCCCGTCTAAAATTCTCGGAATTCGTTGATAGTTCGAATAGATTCGGAGACCAGGTCGACTGATTCGTTTTAAATTTAAACTGGTTCTATATGGCCTTTTCCTATTCCTTCTATGTCGTAGGGTTAAAACCAAAAAAGATTTGTTGTTTTCCACAAGTTTCCTTACGTTTTCGAGAAAACCCTCTCGTAAAAGTATTTTAACAATGTTTTCGATGATGTTAGTAGACGTTATTCGAACCGTTCCTTTTCTATCCATGTCAGCATTTCGTATAGAAGTTATTATGTCAGCAATAGTGTCCTTACCCATGATAAACGCATATTAACTTCCAATAATTTATCTATTTTTATCACTCTACCGCGATCTCGTATTATAATACCTCAGGTGCTAATGAAACTATTTTAGTAAAATTTAACTGTCTCAATTCCCGTGCGATCGCGCCAAAAACTCGAGTTCCTTTTGGATTTCCTTCTTGATCAATGACAACTGCAGCATTGTCATCATATCGTATTATCATACCGTTGTCACGCTTGAGTTCTTTACAAGTGCGTACAATTACAGCTCTGATCACTTCGGATTTTTGTAGAGGCGTATTTGGTACTGCTTCCTTGATCACAGCAACAATAACGTCACCGATATGAGCATATCGCCGATTACTAGCTCCTAGGATTCGAATACACATTAATTCTCGGGCCCCGCTGTTGTCTGCTACATTCAAATGGGTTTGAGGTTGAATCATATCATTTTTTTAATCTGTTTTTTTTTTAATGTAAAGTAAAGCAAAGGACGAAGTAAAAAAAAAAAGAAAACCTGCAATTGTTTTTTTTATACCCAAGACTTCTTTCCTTTGGTTTAACATTCCTATCCAGAAATAATGAATTGAGTTCTTATAGGCATTTTGGACGCCGCTATTGAAATAGCCTTTCGAGCTATATTTTCGGCTACTCCACCCATTTCATAAAGTATTCTACCTGGTTTAACGACAGCTACCCAATATTCGGGGGATCCTTTCCCCGAACCCATACGAGTTTCCGTAGGTCTTACTGTAATTGGTTTATCTGGAAATACGCGTACCCATATTTTTCCCCCACGGCGTACATTTCGTGTCATTGCGCGCCGGCCTGCTTCGATTTGTCTAGATGTGATCCAAGTGGGTTCAAGTGCTTGAAGAGCATATCTACCGAAACAAATATGATTACCTCGATAAGAAATTCCTTTCATTCTTCCTCTATGTTGTTTACGGAATCTTGTTCTTTTGGGGTTATAGTTGATGGGTCTTTCTCAATCCCATCTCTACTACAGAACTGGACGTGAGAGTTTCTTCTCATCCAGCTCCTCGCGAATG